AACCCTTTTTCTTTTTCTTTGACAAACCTCTTGTAACTATTCTTTTTGATTCGAAGCGATGGAATCGACCATGTCGATACATAAAAAATAATCGCTTTGACAAAGCTATCAGAAATGAAATGTCACAATATTTTTTTGACATATGTCAAAGCGATGGAAAAGAAAGAATCTCTTTTACATATCCTCCCAGTTTATCCATTTTTTTGGAAATGATAAAAAGAAGGATATCCCCGCCTACACCCGAAAAATTTTCATTTAATGAACTCTACAACTATACCAACAAACAAAAAGGGAAAAGTTTCAACAACGAGTTTCTAAATCGAATTAAAGCTTTAGACAAAGAAGATATTTATTTGAATATACTCGAAACAAGGACTCGATTGTGTAATGACGATTCTACAAAAGAATACTTATCTAAAAGGTATGATCCTTTCCTGAACGGGTCATATCGGAAAACAATCTACAAAAACACTTCACCCTCAATCCTAAAAAAAACTTTGATAGAGCATTTCATAGATCAATTTGGGATAAATAGGATTCACGGTATACTTCTTCCGGATGCTGATTACCAAGAATTTGAACAGAAAATAAATAGATTTGATAAAAAACCATTATCAACAGAAATTGTTGATTTTTTAACTTTCATCAGTCAATTTGTTAGAGAATCAGGATCTCCCAATCTAAATCCAAGGGGCCCTTCTTTATTTTCAGAAGGAAAAATAGATTCTGAAAAAGGAGCAAAATATTTTAACTATTTATTAAATTTAAATAAAATTGTAACTGATGCTAATGGTCAAAAAATTAGCAGAAAATCGATTAGAATAAATAGAATAAAAGAAATCAGTAAAAAAATCCCTCGATGGTCATACAAATTAATCACTGATTTAGAACAACAATCAAGAGAATATCAAGAAGACGTACCAGTAGATCATCAAATTCGTTCAAGAAAGGGCAAGCGTGTAGTAATTTTTACTGAGAATACTGATCCTAATACTACGGATACTAATATGCCCGATAAAATAAACGAAGTGGCTTTGATACGCTATTCACAACAATCAGACTTTCGGCGCGGTATAATCAAAGGTTCTATGCGCGCTCAAAGGCGTAAAGTAGTTATTTTAGAATTGTTTCAAGCAAATGTGCATTCCCCCCTTTTTTTGGAGAGACTCCAAAAATCCCCTCCTTTTTCTTTTGATATCTCCGGATTGATTAAACTAATTTTTAAAAATTGGTTGGGTAAAGGGGAAGCATTCAAAATTGTAGAGTATACAAAAGAACAAACAAAAAGAGAAGAAAAAAAAGAAAAGAACAAAAGAAAAGAAAAAGCACGAATAGAGATAGCAGAGGCCTGGGATAGTATTCCATTTGCGCAAGTAATCAGAGGTTGCATGTTACTAACTCAATCTATTTTGAGAAAATATATTCTATTACCTTCATTCATAATTGCAAAAAATTTTGGACGTATATTCCTATTGCAAATTCCTGAATGGTCTGAGGATTTACAAGAATGGAATAAAGAGATCCATCTTAAATGCACCTATAACGGTATTCCATTATCCGAAACAGAATTTCCAAAAAATTGGTTGACAGACGGTATTCAAATAAAAATCGTATTTCCTTTCTGTCTGAAACCTTGGCACAAATCGAAACTACAATCCTCTCAGAAAGATCTAATGAAAAAGAAAAAAGAAAAAGAGGATTTTTGTTTTTTAACAGTTTGGGGAATGGAAACTGAACTTCCCTTTTGTTCGCCCCGAAACCGACCTTCCTTTTTTAAACCCATTTTAAAGGAATTCGAAAAAAAAATTGGAAAATGTAAAAAGAAGTATTTTCGAGTTCTAACAGTTTTCAAAGGAAAAAAAAAATTACTTCGAAAAGTTTCAAAAGAAACAAAAAAATGGGTTATCAAAAGTGTTATTTTTATAAAAAGAATAATAAAAGAACTTTCAAAAGTAAATCCAATTCTATTATTTAGATTAAAAGAAGTAGGAGTATATGAATCAAGCGAAATTAAAGAAGAAAAAGATTCCAATCAGATAATTTACGAATCATTTAGTCAAATTCAAATTGCATCTCCGAGTTGGACAAATTCTTCATTGACAGAAAAAAAAATGAAGGATCTGGCTGATAGAACAAGTAAAATTCGAAATCAAATAGAAAGAATCACAAAAGAGAAAAAAAAAGTAACTCCAAGAATAAAGAATCTTAGTCCTACAAGTTATAATGCTAAAAGATTCGAAAAACAGCAAATATTAAAAAGAAGAAATGCTCGATTAATCTATAAATTATCCCTTTTTTTAAAATTTTTCATTGAAAAAATATACACAGATCTATTTTTATCTATCATTACTATTTCCAGAATAAATACAGAACTTTTTCTTAAATTAACAAAAAAAATTATTGATAAATCCATTTACAATAATGAAAGAAAACAAGAAAGAATTAATAAAAAAAAGAAAACTCCAATTCCTTTTATTTCGACTATAAAAAAGTCACCTGATAATATTAATAATATTAAAGCAAATTCACATATTTTTTATGACTTATCCTACGTGCCACAAGCATATGTATTTTACAAATTATCACAAATCCAAATTAGTAACTCGTTAAGATCTGTTGTTCAATATCAAGGAATCCCCTTTTTCCTTAAGACTAAAATAAAGGATTCTTTTGAAACACAAGGAATGTTTGATTCGAAATTAGCAGATAAGAAACTTCCGAGTTATGAAATGAATCCATGGAAAACCTGGTTAAGAGGACATTATCCATACCATTTATCTCAGATCAGATGGTCTAGATTAATACCAGAAAAATGGCGAAATACATTTCATCGACGTCGTATAGCTAAAAAGGGAAATTTAAGAAAATGGCATTCATATGAAAAAAACCCATTAATTAATTCCAAAAAACAAAAACAATTTGAAGTATATTCATTATCGAATCAAAAAGATAATTTTCTAAAATACTATAGATATGATCTTTTATCATATAAATTTATTAATTATGAAAAGAAAACGGAATGCTTTTTTTATAGATCTCCCTTTCAAGGAAATAAGAACCAAGAGATTTCTTATAACACGCCTAAAGAAACTCTTTTTGATATGCTGAGGAACATCCCTATTCAAAATGATCTAGGAAAGGAAAAACCGGCCGATAGAAAATATTTTGATTGGAAAATTTTCAAATTTGATCTTAGACAAAAAGTCGATATTGAGGCCTGGATCATAATCGATAATCAAAATACTCAAATTCGTACTAAGAATTATCAAATAATTTCTAAAAAAGATCTTTTTTATCTTATGATTCCAGAGATCAACCTATCAAACTCCCACAAGGGATTTTGTGATTGGATGGGAATGAATGAAAAAATGCTAAAGTATCCCATATCGAATCTGGAACTTTGGTTCTTCCCAGAATTGGTCTTACTTTATAAGACATATAAAAGGAAACCTTGGTTTATACCAAGCAAATTGCTTCTTTTAAATTTAAATAGCAGTGAAAATAAAAAGATCAATGAAAAGGAAAAAGGAAGTTTTTTGATAGCATCGAAGAAAAAGCATCGAAATCAAGAAGAAAAAGAACCCACAAGTCGAGGAGATCGGAGATCCGTTCTCTCACAACAAAAAGATATTGAAGAAAATTATGCAAGATCAGACATGAAAAAAGGGAAAAAGAAAAAACAATACAAAAGCAACACGAAAGCAGAACTCGATTTCTTCCTGAAACGTTATTTGCTTTTTCAATTGAGATGGGATGAGGCTTTGAATCAAAGAATGATCAATAATATCAAGGTATATTGTCTCCTGCTTAGACTGATAGATCCAAGAAAAATTACTATATCCTCGATTCAAAAGAGAGAAATGAGTTTGGATATAATGCTGATTCAGAAGAATTTAACTCTTTCAGAATTGATGAAGAAGGGAGTATTGATTCTAGAACCCATTCGTCTGTCTGGAAAAAAAGATGGGCAATTTATTATGTATCAAACCGTAGGTATTTCGTTGGTTCATAAGAATAAGCATCAAAAATACCAAGAGCAAAGATATGTTTCTAACAATAATTTTGATGAAACTTTTTCACCACATCAAAGAATAACTGGAACTAGAGACAAAAATCATTTTGATTTACTTGTTCCCGAAAATATTTTATCCTTTAGACGTCGTAGAAAATTGAGAATTCTAATTTGTTTCAATTCAAAAAATAGAAATTCTATAGATAGAAATCCGGTATTTTGGAACGGAAAGAACGTAAAAAACAGCAGCCAAGTTTCACATGACAATAACCATCTTGATAGAGAAAAAAATCAATTAATGAAATTAAAGCTCTTTCTTTGGCCTAATTATCGATTAGAAGATTTAGCTTGTATGAATCGTTATTGGTTTGATACCAATAATGGCAGTCGTTTCAGTATGTTAAGGATACATCTGCATCCACGATTGAAAATTTGTGGATAATACACTTTTTCTATATATCATATACCCTATAATTTATATATAATATATATATATATATTATAAGGTATATGAAAGCAAACAAATACACAGATCGCATGTCTTGTCTCACATTTCATTCTAGTATCCAATATGAAATGAATAATGTCTCAATTAGATCTCCAAATAAATCAACGGAACCTTCTTTATTTTAGGTCTAAATTCTTCGATCCAAAAATGTATAAACCTTTTCTATTCCTATCTAAAACCAATTTGAAATTGGATTGATTGATTTGAATTCAGGAAATTAGGAGTTCATAAATAAATTTGGATTAGATTATTGTATATACCACATTCAAATTAATGGCATTATTATTATTACTGATCGGTAAAATCCATATCTATAAAAAGGGAAAGGGAATTTTTTTTATGGTAAAAAATTCATTCATTTCAGTTATTTCTCAAAAAGAAAACGAAGAAATCAGGGGGTCTGTTGAATTTCAAGTATTCAGTTTCACCAATAAGATAAGAAGACTTACTTCCCATTTGGAATTGCACAAAAAAGACTTTTCATCTCAGAGAGGTTTGCGAAAAATTTTGGGAAAACGTCAACGACTGCTGGCCTATTTATCAAAAAAAAATAGGGGGCGCTATAAAGAATTAATTGGTGAGTTGGATATTCGAGAGATAAAAACTCGTTAATTTGAAGCGTGATACCATTTGAGATTAGTCGTTTAAATTTTGATGAACTTCTTTCTTTTTACTTTCAGCAATGCATGGAAGAATGACTCGGGAAAAACTTATGAGTGCACCAACTACAAGAAAAGACCTCATGATAGTCAATATGGGCCCTCACCACCCATCAATGCATGGTGTTCTTCGACTGATCGTTACTCTCGATGGTGAAGATGTTATTGACTGTGAACCAATATTGGGTTATTTACATAGAGGGATGGAGAAAATTGCGGAAAATCGAACAATTATACAATATTTGCCTTATGTAACACGTTGGGATTATTTAGCTACTATGTTCACAGAAGCAATAACCGTAAATGGACCCGAGCAGCTAGGCAATATTCAAGTACCTAAAAGGGCTAGCTATATCAGAGCTATTATGTTGGAGTTGAGTCGTATTGCTTCCCATTTGTTATGGCTTGGTCCTTTTATGGCAGATATTGGGGCACAAACCCCTTTCTTCTATATTTTTCGAGAACGAGAATTGATATATGACCTATTTGAAGCTGCTACCGGCATGCGCATGATGCATAATTATTTTCGTATCGGAGGAGTCGCTGCTGATCTACCTCATGGCTGGATAGATAAATGTTTGGATTTTTGCGATTATTTCTTAACCGGGGTTGCTGAATATCAAAAGCTTATTACACGGAATCCTATTTTTTTAGAACGGGTTGAGGGTGTAGGCATTATTGGCGGAGAAGAGGCACTAAATTGGGGTTTATCGGGACCCACGCTACGAGCTTCCGGAATACAATGGGATCTTCGTAAAGTTGATCGTTATGAGTGTTACGACGAATTTGATTGGGAGATTCAATGGCAAAAAGAGGGGGATTCATTAGCTCGGTATTTAGTACGAATCGGCGAAATGACAGAATCCATAAAAATTATCCAGCAGGCTCTGGAAGGAATTCCAGGGGGACCCTACGAAAATTTAGAAAGCCGCCGTTTTGATAGAATAAAAGACCCTGAATGGAATGATTTTGAATATCGATTTATTAGTAAAAAACCTTCTCCAACTTTTGAATTGTCCAAGCAAGAACTTTATGTAAGAGTCGAAGCACCAAAAGGAGAATTGGGAATTTTTCTGATAGGAGATCGGAGTGTTTTTCCTTGGAGATGGAAAATTAGACCGCCGGGTTTTATCAACTTGCAAATTCTTCCGCAGTTAGTTAAAAGAATGAAATTGGCTGATATTATGACGATACTAGGTAGCATAGATATCATTATGGGAGAAGTTGATCGTTGAAATGATAATTGATACAACAAAAATCCAAGCTATCAATTCTTTTTTCAGATTGGGATCCTTAAAAGAAGTCTATGGGATCATATGGATGCTTGTCCCTATTTTCATTCTTGTATTAGGAATCACACTAGGTGTACTAGTAATTGTTTGGTTAGAAAGAGAAATATCTGCAGGGATACAACAACGTATTGGACCCGAATACGCGGGGCCTTTGGGAATTCTTCAAGCTTTAGCAGATGGTACAAAACTACTTTTCAAAGAAAATATTCTTCCATCTAGAGGAGATACTCGTTTATTCAGTCTCGGGCCATCCATGGCAGTCATATCCATTTTACTAAGTTATTTAGTAATTCCTTTTAGTGATCGCTTTATTCTAGCCGATCTTAGTATTGGTGTTTTTTTATGGATCGCTGTTTCAAGTCTTGCTCCCGTTGGACTTCTTATGTCGGGATATGGATCAAATAATAAATATTCCTTTTTAGGTGGATTAAGGGCTGCTGCTCAATCAATTAGTTATGAAATACCATTAACCCTATGTGTATTATCAATATCTCTACGTGTGATTCGGTGAGACATAAAATTTCCCCTATTTCTTTTCTTTCTAGCAAGAAAGTTAAATGATTTGAATATCTATTTTTTTATTCATCATTGGGTTGATGAATTAAACCAGATAGTTATATGAGTGAAATAAAACGGCTTAAAAATTTGCTGTTAAAGGAATTCAATCTCATTTCCTATGTACAAGAATTAATTGCAAAGTAAACAAAAGCAGTCGAGACTGTTTACCCCAAGATTGGTTGATTAGTCATCTTGTCTTGAAGCGGATTCAAAAGATCAACCGTCTGGGGTTTTTACTATACTATTACCATAGATGTATTACCCTAATGAGAGATTCAAAAAAAATGAGTGGATGGTTAGGAAGACCAAGATACACAAAGGATTAGTAATGGAGATTCTGTAAATTATCCAATAGGATATTTTTTTTATAGAAAAGTAATTCGAATTGGGGCTTTAAGTTGGTAGAAATGATTAAGAAGTACTCCCCGCGATTTCGATCCAGAGTATGTTCCTATCCACCGATTAAGTAAA